AATACTACCGTTGCTTTGGCTTTACTCACATCAGTGGCATATTTCTATGCGGGTCTTACCAAAAAGGGATTAAGTTATTTTGGGAAATATATTCAACCAACCCCAATCCTTTTACCCATTAATATCTTAGAAGATTTCACAAAGCCATTATCACTTAGTTTTCGACTTTTCGGGAATATCTTAGCGGATGAATTAGTAGTTGTTGTTCTTGTTTCTTTAGTACCTTCAGTGGTTCCTATCCCCGTCATGTTTCTTGGATTATTTACAAGTGGTATTCAAGCTCTTATTTTTGCAACTTTAGCCGCGGCTTATATAGGTGAATCCATGGAAGGCCATCATTGAAATAGTCTTTTTTTCGCTTAGCACAAAGCAATGTATGTGCGACCCAAGATGATTTATTTAAGGAATAGAAATATACAAGACTCTATATACGATAGAAAGTAATAGGAAAAAAAATAAAAAATTACGATATTAGCGAGTTGTAAAAAAAAAAGGAAAGAGATCTTTTAGATCTTTTTCCTTTTTTTTTTAGTCCACTTAATATCCTACTTTTCCCCGACGAATATTTACTTTCTATTATATATATTGGTCAGCCAATCTTCTTATTCAAAATCATAATTTGAATAAGATATATTTTACGACGTGTGATTAAATAAAAATACGGGAGAAGCGCTTCTACTTTACGGTTGATTTTATTCAACAATTGACCAAAAGAAAATATTTAGAAATAATAAATTGCATGAACTTAGATCAATAAAATAATAATATTTCTATGCAATAATTCGGACTAATCAATTTAATTTGCCATTTAGATCGTATTCCGCTGGAATAATGATAAACAAAACGGGATTCCTAAAAAAATGGATTGATTCTCGAATCCGATTGAATCTAATGGTTTACGTTATGGAAGAACGACATGTATATGTGATATTAGATATTGACTCGTTATATATGAACTAAAGATATATTTCATTTGTCCGCGGCTGTGTGTGGGTTCTAATAGAAGTCCTTTCATACCTTGTGGCTGTCAATTAGTTGAAAAAGGAGATGAAATCAAGAAAAGATGGAAGAGTTGAAATAACAGTTCGGAACTAAGAAATGGAAGAACTAAAGTTCTATGGATTCACAAAAACTCTGTGGATAGAAACGAAAAAAGAGATATCGAAGTAGTTCTGATGATTCAATAATATTCTTACTTAAATTCGAAGTTCTTAGTTAATTCGACTGGATGAATCCTATCGATGGAATAATTAAGTCCTAATTCATTGGTTGATTGTATCATTAACCATTTCTTTTTGTTGGTACGAGGAACTTATCATGAATCCACTGATTTCTGCTGCTTCCGTTATTGCTGCTGGGTTGGCTGTAGGGCTTGCTTCTATTGGACCTGGAGTTGGTCAAGGGACTGCTGCGGGTCAAGCCGTAGAGGGTATCGCGAGACAGCCTGAGGCAGAGGGAAAAATACGAGGTACTCTATTGCTTAGTTTAGCTTTTATGGAAGCTTTAACGATTTATGGGTTGGTTGTAGCACTAGCACTTTTATTTGCGAATCCTTTTGTTTAATCTTAGAAATAGGAAAAATACATATTTTCCTATTTTATTGCCTTGGACTTCTCGTTTGCTTTTTCAAATTAGATCAAGATTTCACTCCTACAATTTCTTATTCGTTGAAAAAATAACCTACGGGAAGGGCTGATTTGCAGATGAGGAATTAGTATACCGACTCGCTTTCATCCTTCCCGTTCGTAGTCCAAAGGAAACTCTTTTTGAGAGGTGTTGCACCAACGAGGGGGTAATTCATACTTTAACTCGAATATTTTTTGACTCGATTTCAAAAAAAAAAGAATAAATAAAAAGGGGGCAAAGTGATAGAAAAAGAGCTCTCATCGATTTTTTAGTCTATCTATAAGAGGAGATTATATGAAAAATGTAACCGATTCTTTCGTTTCTTTGGGCCACTGGCCATCTGCCGGGAGTTTCGGATTTAATACCGACATTTTAGCAACAAATCCAATAAATCTAAGTGTAGTGATTGGTGTATTGATCTTTTTTGGAAAGGGAGTGTGTGTGAGTTGTTTATTTCAAGAATAGGCTGGATCCAATCCGCTGTACCCTTTTCCGTTAGAACTAGGAAAGAAAGGTGCATGACCCCGCGAATTACTTCTTAAGAAATTATATGTAAGAACCACAGCATTTCGTGATTAATTGGCAAATCCACCTTAGATTCTCTAGCAACCAATAATGTGGGCCTGTTAAGATGGTTAAAGCAAACCGTTTGAAGTCGAGACACAGCGCGGTACTCTTTCTACCACTATGTTAATATAGAGATGGTGAATATTTTATCGATATAGAGCACTCATCTTGATAAAATAATTTGAACCGCTTCTTCTAAAAAAGAGCATTTTCCCTCTTTTATCCAATGCTGAATCGACGACCTGTGTCTTATGTATAAGTAAGAAGCGTTTTTTGGATTTGAACTGAAGAAAAAAAACAACTTTGC